TTTTATACAACCTTTCTTTATTATTTTTTTTTATTTACTTATTTTATTTTTTTATTTACTTAATTTATTTAGTTTGATTAGAGTTAAACTCCTTAAAAACCTCCGCTTTCTTTAAAATATCCTGAACCGTTTCTGTAGGTTGAGCACCTTTCTCAAGGAAATATAAAATAACAGGAACATTTAAATAAGTTTGATTCTTTATCGGATCATAAAAACCCACTTTCCGAAGATCTCGTCCTTCTCTTCGGGACCGAACATCAATTGCAACGATTCGATAGACGGCTCATTGGGATAGATGTAAAAAAGAACCCCCCCCCTAGAAACGTATAGGAAGTTTTCTCCTCGTACGGCTCGTTAAAAATGATTCTCTAAGTTCTACTTATTATATACAATCACAAATGGGGCTAGAAAATGGTTAAATCAATTAGATTCTGGTTTAACTCCCCCTTTTTTTGTTACTTCCTTAAAAAAACCATTTGTACTTATAACTCAAGTTAGATAACTCTCAAACGGCTCAAAGTAAAATATTTAAGCATTTCATTTCTTGAGTGGTCTTTAAACCCCCTTTTTTGTTTCTTTCGTTTCAAACCTATTTGCATTTTTATTATGGTCCAATTATGGAAACAATGGAAAAGATCTTTTCTTGTTTTGGGATCCTTTTAATCTTTGTTTTAAATCATTGGGTTTAGACATAACTTCGGCAATTCTTAATCCTTTCAAAATGGCAGCAACATACCCTTTTTTGCGATTTTTTTCTTTTTTTTCTAATAAAGAATTATAGATAGTTATAGATAGAAAGGGTTGATTCTCATATGATACACTTTGTATGGAAAGAATTTTTGCAATTCCAATAAATTTTATTTTAGATTGGAAACGTGAAACCCTTTCGATTTCTCTATCAACGATATACTTACGAAGTTGTTACAATTTATTGATTGGCATTAACCATAGACCTTTGCCCCTGAGAAAGGAATCAATACTTTCTACTCGAGCTCCATCATGGACTATTTCCATTACAACCCAATGGGATTTGTAGTGAAACAGAAGAAATGATGTCGAGTCAAGAGCACCTTCATTCTTAGATAAAATGGTGGCTGTAAAAATCCACAACGGATCGTGTCTTTCAAGTCGCACGTTGCTTTCTACCACATCGTTTCAAACGAAGTTTTACCATAACATTTCTTCTCTAATTGGGAACCGGTATGGAATTGATTCCATTATGGAATCGTGAATAATCATTGGTTCATTCGCTACATATACATAGTACTCTATCACTTTGCTTCTAGATAGATGGATATAAATTTTTCTGAAGAGGTTTTTCAACGTAACCCCAATTTTAGTGTTTTTATTCTATTATTTGTATTGTATAATATAAATACAATATTTTTTTTATTATCAAAATTATTCTATTCTAAAATAGAAATATATAAATAAAAAAGGGAATCAATTCAAATTTTGCGTTTATTTTTATGAATTATGAAATGAATAAAAAAGACTAATGGGAGGGAAGATTTGATCCCTTATTGTTTCGATTCTTATTTTATAAAATAGCTACTAAAGAAGAGTCCTAATTTCTATCTATCAGATAGATTAAACAATTGTTACTCTTCTAAATAAATATAGTTAACTATTGAAATTGGTTTTTTTATTTAATAGATCATAAAAATTTTTGTTTCACAACGTAAAATGACTCGCACTGAAATAAAGCATAGGAGCATAGAATAATACTATACATATAGGCTATCCATTTCCTAGTTTTATATACGTATTTTCATATTTTGTTTAACTTAATATTCAGTAATCTTTCTATAAGATTTTCATAAAAGATAGAAAGAAAAAATAAAATGAATTAATTTCTTTACCTCTATTCTTCCCACCCCTTCCATAGATTTCTAATTAGTCATTAGAGTCAAACACGAAATACCTAAAAGTTCAAATAAATAAGTTCTTCCTCCCCTTTTTTATTATTTTAGTCCCCTAACCAAGCCTTCCGAAAGAAGGAAATCCCCTGACTTGAATTCAATTATAGTACCAATAACTCCTAGATCCAAAAAATGACTTGAAAGAATAGAAAATAAGATTTAAGAAAGATGAGTTCTTTCGTACAAAATGCATATGATATGCATCAGTGAAAATTGAATATCAGATGGAATCCAAGTAAATAACTTTCCTCAATAGAACGAAAATAAACATCTAATAAAAAAAAAGGCCCTTCGCTTTTTTAATAAAAATCCTTGTAATTATGATTTCCATTCCTATTTTACTTGGATTACAGATGGATTCCGACGCCTTCGCGTGTCATTTGAACTCTCGAGTTTGTCAAAAAAAAAAAAGAAAGATTTATTTAATAATTTCGAGAAGAATAAACAAAAAAAGAAATGAAGCATTCTATATCAATATTAGACCTTTAAATATAAACAGATGCTTATAAGAATATTATTCTATTTTTTTTATTCTAAATCAAATGTAGATTTCGAATAAAATATGAGCTGGGACGGAAGGATTCGAACCTCCGAATACCGGGACCAAAACCCGTTGCCTTACCACTTGGCCACGCCCCATTTTAATTTCTATTCGACACTAATAAAGAATAATGCTGGTATTGGTTGATCGTCAATTCGAATCCAAATATCGAATTTAGAGAATATATTCTTGCTACGATTTTTATACGTATATATTATCTAATAAAAGTCAATTTATTGATCATTACATATAATTCAATTAAGATATTGTATGAAAGTCGAATTTCTTCTATTCTATTTGAGAATGGGAGGGTTTTTGATTGGGTGAATTCAAAGACAAAGAAGAATTTTTTCTACTTTACTTTCTTCCTTTTGACTTCATATCAATAACTCAATCAAAATGCAATTATCTCTAAGAAAAAAATGTCTGTTATGCTTAATATCTTTAGTTTGATCTGTATTAATTCGGCTCTTTATTCGAGTAATTTTGTCTTCGCCAAATTGCCGGAGGCCTATGCTTTTTTGAATCCGATTGTAGATGTTATGCCAGTCATACCTCTGTTTTTTTTTCTCTTAGCCTTTGTTTGGCAAGCTGCTGTAAGTTTTCGCTGAGATCTTTACTATTATTCTAGAAAATTCAGGATTTATTTCGAAAATTCTATCAATTGGATCAGATAAGTCTCATAATAATGAACCCTTAATTCAAAGAAACTATTGACCTGACGCGAGAAATCTAAATCACCCCATTTCCCCAGTCCGACCCCATTTTATTTGCCGGCAAAAGACACTAATCCTATTAATATCAGAGTCTTCGAGAATATAATATATAATTTTGGGTATGAAATATACTTTATAGTAATGAAAGACTCTTCTGACAAAAGAATTTTCAGAAATTCCAAATTTTTTCTATTTTCTATTTCTAGAAAGCACTTCATTTCTTGATGTCAAAATAGGATTAGGATATGTGGCATAAAAAAAGACGATCTATTCCCCCTTTTCCCAAAAAAATGATATGATCTTGGAGATTGTGTAATGCTTACTCTCAAACTTTTCGTTTATACAGTAGTGATATTCTTTGTTTCTCTCTTCATATTTGGATTCCTATCTAATGATCCAGGGCGTAATCCTGGACGTGAAGAATAAACTGAAAAATGAGTTGAAAATTTTGAAAGATAAATGAAATTCAAATATCAAGTCATCGAGGGAGGCGGAAAGAGAGGGATTCGAACCCTCGGTACAAATAACTTGTACAACGGATTAGCAATCCGCCGCTTTCGTCCACTCAGCCATCTCTCCCAATTGAAACCAAATTACAACTACTATAGTTACATTACACATAAAGTAAGGATTAAAAAAGGCTTTCTTTCTATCTTTTTATTATATAGATTAGATGTGTATAACTTTTATCAGTAATTCCAGTTCGATAAAGTAAGAGCTAAAAGGATCCAATTGTTTTCATTTTGATCGAAGGGGTCCTTTCTTTTATCTTTTACTCCCACGCCCGGCTGGCTAGTAAAATACCTAGCCGGGCCCTTTTCCAAGCCCGTTTTTGTTACTTTTGTTACAACGAATGATAGATAAAACCCTTTATCAGCTTTGAAAAAGGAAAGGCTTCTTTTTTTTGTTAGTTATTTAATCTTAATCCCGCGAACACAAAAATTAAGTTAACACTCTAATTTTCATGAGTCGTTTAGGATTTAGGATCCTATTTATTTTGATTACGCCAAATGCCTCTGTTCGACAAAAGATCCATTTGTATACAATAATTATATTGTAGCGGGTATAGTTTAGTGGTAAAAGTGTGATTCGTTCTATTAACCCCCTTAATAGTTAAGGGGTCCCTCGGTTTAATTTATATTCCGATTAAAAACTTTTTTCTTAAAAGGATTAAATCCTTTACCTCTCAATGACGGATTCGAGGAAAAATAGAAATTATCGTGATTTATATCCAAAAAACAACTCGAAATTGAAAAATTGGATTCTAAAATTGCGAAACATAATTTGTGAATTGGATTAATACTTCCAATTAAATAATTATGAATTAAAGATCCATGGCTGAAGATAGAAAAGTTTATTTCTAACCGTAACTAAATCTTCCATTTTAAGTTTATAGAAAAGAAATTGAAGCAAAATAGCTATTAAATGATGACTTTGATTTACTAGAGACATCGACATATTGTTTTAGCTCGGTGGGAACAAAGTACTTTTCCTAAGGATTTTTTGAAATAGAAATAAAGAACGAAAGAACTAGAAAGATTGTTACAATTATCTTATTCTAGCGGGATCATCTAGAAAGCAAGTCTTTTTGAATTCAATGTATTCAGACAAAAAGCTAACATAGATGTTATGGGTAGAATTTTCATTAACATCTTTTAGATTTAGGAATTTATCCATCTTCCATAAAGGAGCCGACTGAAACCAAAGTTTCATGTTCGGTTTTGAATTAGAGACGCTCAAAATGTTGAATTGAATCGACGTCGACTATAACCCCTAGCCTTCCAAGCTAACGATGCGGGTTCGATTCCCGCTACCCGCTTT